GCTCTTATCGCATCTTATTGACTCAAGATTGGCTCGCTCTTTCCGCTCGCTGGTTTCACTGCGTAAACGTCCTATCCCTCTCTCTGGTCTAGCTTAGTCAACTTCCTCTGACCAGCTGATGACGTCAACTTAGTCGTCTCCAGTTTGTCGAGCTTATTAAGCTGCCTCTGACTCGCCGATCCGGTCGGTGATGTCACTTTTTGCCAGGGATGTGGGCACAGGCAGGTGATCTTGACTTTCTTTAGCAGCTTCAGCGGAGTTCGAATCTGCACTTCTAGCTTTCGAGGCTAAGCCACCACTACTTAAGTTTTTAAACGTTTTTCAACTAAGAGTTCTACGCCCGGCTCCCCCCTCTGTGTGAAGTCCGTTTTGTTTAGCTTTCTCCGCGTAGATCGGAGCTCACTCCTTTTGGTCCGGGTATCTGCCCTCTGATTCGGTGGAGTAACTGCCCGCCCTGTATCTGGTGGTGCCTGTCTGGCTGGCTTCGGCTTGCTGAACGTTGTTATTATTCTTTTTAGGGTCTGGTGGTCTTGCTGCAGTCAGCGCTCGCCTCATTCAATCCCCACCTCTCTGTATTGCTAGCACAGAAGGCTCTCTCTGTTCTTACTACCTACGGGATAAAGCCAAGCCATGGCCTCCAGGGTTGGTTGTCTTACTCGAGGTTCTGCCCGCTCCATCGATATCTTTCTTACTACTTTCCTTGCCTTGGCAAAGTCTACCTGTACGTTACGATTTCAAGCCTTTCCGAACGCCCGTTAGAACTGAACTTTGAAACCGGTAGCTTTGATGCCCGACGCTTCGTCATGCCAACCTTGAGCCCCTTTATTTAGCCCTGTACTGTGGTGAAACCGGAACTTATGGCTGAGTGTTTTTAGCCGCTTTTGACTCGGAAAAGCTGTTAGCCTTTTATGCCCTACTAGCCTTTTATGCCCTAGCCTTCCCTAGCCTTGAAAACGATTATGCTTTCGTAATTAGTTCCAGCTTAGCTTCGTCATGCCCACCGGAAGGAACGCCTTCACTCACGCCAACAACAACAACAACCTCTGCTTAAGCAGCCTACCTTGAACCAGCGAAAGTTAAAATCACATTTCTTTGCCTGAGAGAGAAGAGCGTCAGCCCGCACGGTCCCTGTGAGCAGCGGATTGCTTCCGCGTTGAGCCCTTGGCACTGACCTTTGAGACATCGTTCCCGTAGCACCTTATACCTGACCTTGGAATGTCACTCTGCCTCACAAAGATCGTCTCTCTGGCACTTCCGCTTCCGGGGTTGGGTCAAAGCTATCGGTCGATCTCGTGGCGAGCCTTCCCCACCTACCTTACCTGGACCACCGTTAGCCCACCAACTTCCTTTGCAACCTGAACGCCCAACAACTTCCACTTCCACTGGGACTTGACCACCAACAGGCACTGGCTCACCTCACTACGCTCCGAAAGCTTCACCGTACTTTTCAGTTCAGCACGCCACTACTAGTTATTAAACCCCTTTGGGCATGGTCGGGGTACCTTTATCTCTCGTTATCAATTGAATCAGTCAAGAATACAATCAAGCGTTTATCGCCTTTGATCGCTCCCGGCTCGCTTTCGGGGCGAGCCTGCACTCTCGCTTCTCACTCGCCTACGAAAGAAAGCAAAAATACTAGACTCGACTTTTACACCTGCGCTTCCTCACCTGCCTCTCCACTCGTGCCTACTTTCACCAACCGTCCCCTACTCCATCCCTCTGCTTGGCTCTAGCCTTGTCCGGACCTCCACCTCTCTGAGTTCTCGCCCCCTGAGTTGCGTTCTTTGTCTCGTCCATCTGAGGCCGACGGCTAGGAAAGCATACCCTGATTGGATCGACCGAGTTCATCAGTTTCCAAAGGGGTATAAGGTGCCTGAGTTTGTTCTCTTTTCCGGTGAGGAGAAGAAGTCGACTATTGAGCATATAGCTCGGTTCTCGGTCCAGTGCGGGGAAGCTAGGTCCAAGGACTACCTCAAGTTGAGGCTCTTTGCCAACTCTCTTACTAAATCGGCCTTCCCCTGGTATATGAACATCCCTCCAAACTCTATTAACAGTTGGTACGATCTGGAAAGCAAGTTCCATGAGCAATTCTATAGGACAGACCCAGACATTCAAGTTGCCAATTTGGCAAGATTGACTCAGCTCCAACGGTCGAATCGCGAGGTTTAGGAAGCTTTACCCAGACTAAGGGGTACGTGACTCTTACGCACTACGGGTTAGTGACTCGTTAACACTCCCCGTTCCGTGGGCTCAAGAACTCGATGCTGATGAAACTCCTGCTTTTAGCGACTCGGTTCCTATTACAGACAGGTGGCAGCTTCCCATGCAAAGCTTAATCGTTAAGTTTTGTCAATAACCGTTTTTACGCCTGGGTGGAAAGTCTAGAGCCGCTTTAGGTGGTAACCATACGGGCACCGCCTCTTGACCTCTCGTGTAAAGTATATTACACTCGTTTTACCCCACTCTCGCTTCTACGCTCCTAACGCCTAGTTGTGTAAGC